TACTACCAATAGGTAGTTTTAGACAAGTTTCTTTTGAAGTGGATTCTTGAATACCTAGTATCGCTCGTAATAATCTATCTTCCGGGGCATAAGACGAATCTTTCGTTATCTGCGGCGTTAATTTACCTACTAAAATATCACCATCCTCTACCCAAGATCCCAGCATAACAATTCCATTTTTGTCTAAATTGCGAAGTAAATGGGCTTCAAAATGCGGTATTTCATTAGTGATCCTTTCAGGACCTCGGCTTGTCACATGAGTCTGAATTTCATATTTCCGTAGGTGAAAAGAAGTATAAATATCCTCATATACCAAGCGTTCGCTAATGAGTACTGCATCTTCAAAATTATAACCCTCCCATGGCATATAAGTGACTAATATGTTTTTACCCAAAGCGAGTTCGCCACCAACTGTAGCGGCACCATCAGCTAAAATTTGTCCCTTTTTAATGCATTCATCCTGCCAAACTTGTGACTTTTGATGCATACAAGTATTTTTGTTGGAACGTTGATATATAACTAATGGAATATGAAAAGACTCTCCGTTGCCCAATAAATGGATTTGATTGGTTTCAATGATTTTTCCACTGTGTTTAGCGATAGCAGTAACCCCTGAATCGAGAGCTGCTTGGCGTTCCAATCCAGTTCCAACAATGCACTTCTCGGACCGAGAAAGTGGAACTGCTTGACGTTGCATATTCGAACTCATTAAAGACCGATTTGCATCATTATGCTCGATAAAAGGAATGAGAGAAGCTCCAATAGAAAAAGATTGGGAGGAAAAAAGACTTCGAAGGTGAACCTGTTCCCACGCAATAGTAAGGAATTCTTGACGGTATCGAGCTGGAACAACCTGTTCTTCCTGAATACCCTGATTCAATGCTAAAGAATTGCCTGTCGCTACAATATAGTAGTCATCTATACTTGGTGATAAATAAAGCATCCGTATTTTTGATCTCTCATAAATATCATAAAATGGGTTTTCTAGAGACCCCCAATGACCCATCCTCGCATAAATTGCTAAAGATCCAATCAGTCCAACATGGATTCCTTCAGACGTGTCAATTGGACAAATACGTCCGTAGTGACTAGGATGTATATCTCGTATTTGAAAACTAGCAGTTCGTCCTGTCAATCCTCCAGGTCCCAAATAACTCGATTTTCTCCCATGAACTATTTGTGTCAATGGATTCGTTCGATCCAAAACTTGAGATAATGGGTGTAAGCCGAAAAAGGATTCATAAGTGGTTGTGAATGAGGTTGAAGTTACCAAATTCTGGGGGGTTGGTATCCATTTATGCTGCCTAATGGATCTACATATAGTACCTCGAACCACATTTTCTAAACGAACCAGGGCCAATCCAAATTGATCTTGTAAAAGATCCGCTACAGAACGAATACGTTTATTTTTCAAATGATTCATATCGTCAAGTGTACCCATTCCAAATTTCATTCCAATCAAATGATCCGCAGCTGCCAATATATCTCGCGGTAATAAAAATAGATAGTTATTAGGTATGTGAAGGTTCAGTCTACGATTCATATTTCGTCGACCAATCCTTCCCAATTCACATTTTTGTTGAAAGAATTTTTTTTGTAATTCCTTACATAAGGATTCATAAAATGCCGGATCCCTACCGATACAAGCAAATTTTTGATAAAATTCCAAAATAGAATTTTCTTTGGACCTAATTTTTTTTTTCTCCTTATCATTCAGGAAAGACAAGAAAATTTCAGGGTAGCAAACATTCTCTAGAATTTCTCTTAGATGTGAACCCATAGCTGATGATAGAACTAGAATTGAAATTTTCTGTTTCCTACTCACACGAACCCATATCCTTTCTTTTTTATCAATCTCTAATTCTGATCGTCCTCCCCAATCTGATATTATGGTAGCGGTATAGACCAAAATCCCGTTATGATCCAATTCTGACCGGTAATAAATACCGGGGCTTTGCAATATTTGATTGATCACAATTCTATATATTCCATTGACTATAAAAGTTCCCAAGGAATTCATTATAGGAATTTTTCCAATCAAAATGGTTTGTTCTTGCATATCACTGGGTTTCCAAATGAATCCCGCGGATACATATAAATCAGAAGAATATGTGAGTGATTCATACACAGCATCTCGTTCTTTGATTGACGATTCTACTAATTGACATGTTTCCACAAATAATTGAAATTCAAATTCTTGATCTGTATCTTCAATTTTTGGAAACTTATAAAGTTCTTCTGTCAAGCCCAGATCCATGAACCTACAAAATCCTTCCAATTGTATCTGATTCAATCCAGGTATTGTAGACATTCCCTCATTTCCATCCCGGAGCATTTATTTTACCATTTTTATAAAAAATACCATTTGAGTATGGGTGATGTGATGTTTCCTCAACTCATATGAATTCTGAATCGATCTAGTAACGATGGAATTTATATTCTTACAGAATTACATGAAATTTTACTCAACTCCCTAGAGACTATACATATGAATGAACGGAGAAAAAAATAAAGTTCATTTTCAACCCCAATTGAAATTTGCATTGGAACTCGCAACATACAGATACAAATCATAAATGATAAAACAAAAACAACAGAATTCTTACACTTAGACTGATGTAGTTTTGTATAGGATATCAAAAATACCATCAAAAAGTAGATTTTTTTGAATAAGGGGATGATTAAGAAAAATAGGATTTACACAATACAAGTACAACAAGAAAAGAAAATTGAATGAAGCCCCTACCCCTAGGGAAATAGTTCTATATTTTGATCCTTTTGGCGACATGGCCGAGTGGTTAAAGGCGGGGGACTGCAAATCCTTTTTCCCCAGTTCAAATCCGGGTGTCGCCTTATCAACAAAAGAATATAAGAATCCCCTATTCTGTTGTGCTGATAGAATTCGCTGAATGAATCAAAACTAGACTAGATATAGAAGCAGAAAAAATTGTTACTTGCATTATGCTAAGGGGTATTCTCTAAACTTTCTAAACCCTAAAACAAGATAAAATAAAGTAAAAGTAAAATAGAAGAAGGTTCACCTTGATTCAAAGAAAGAATCAAATAAGTTAGGGTTACTATTCTCTTTGACTAATTTCGTTAGTGTTTACTGACTGGGTTTTGAATGATTATTGAATAATGCTATGTTATTTTCTTTTTAGTTTTAGTAAAAAAAACCTTTCTTTTACTTGATATTTATTGAAAGGATGTATGTCTCACTGTATCTTTTTTTGTGTTCTACTGCAACTATACCGCCGATTAAACTATCCAAAATTATATAGGCACTTGCTTTTTATAAGCGGATTTTTTTATATTTTCTTATAAAAAAAAAATTGTATGTTAGCTAAATAATATTTTTTGACTCTTTTCTATTTCTTCCATTTAATATTCAAAATTTTGAATATTAAATTAAATATATAATAAATTAAATATATAATGAATGGAATATATAATGAATGGAAGATTCTCTTCATATTCATAATACATAATAGAACAAATTGGAGGCATATACATTCACATGGATATAGTCAGTTTCACTTGGGCTGCTTTAATCGGAGACATATACATTCACATGGATATAGTCAGTTTCGCTTGGGCTGCTTTAATGGCAGTTTTTACATTTACTCTTTCACTTGTTGTATGGGGGAGAAATGGACTCTAGAAGTCCAACTAAAAAAAATTAAAAAAATTTATTTGATAAATCAAAATGAATTTATAGAACGTTCCGCAAAACGTTCTTTTATAAATCCAATGGCATTTCAACCAAATATCGCTTTTCGAAATGCCATTGGATTCTAGTGGACTTGTAAATGTAGAAAACGTTTTTTTATTTATGTATTTTATTATTTATTCCTTTATCATATTCTAATCACATTTAACATTCATTAATCATTAATAGAAGAACATATGGTATAAATAAATCGTTTATATCTTTCTTTCTACCTACCATACTTATGATCTCATAAAAGTGCAGATTCTAGTCCACCCCCTTTTTTAAAACGAGGCATTGTAATCTTTTTTTTCTTGAATCCTTAAAAAGAACTAATAAGTAAACTTTCATTCCAATTTATTATTTTGTTGACTGACCGTTTTGACGTAAATGATAAGTAAAAAAGAAGTCGGAACTAGAATGAACAGTGCAGTAGCAATAAATGCGAGAATATTTACTTCCATAATTGAATCGTTTTATACTTCGCAATATAAACAATATAAAAATAACTCGGGATTGAATCCCTTAGAACTGATATTGAATCGAATCAGTATAATGAATTTCCAAGATCTGATAGCCTATCTAATCGATTCATCGTCGAGAATGGAATTATATTACTTATACTTAAAAGATCTTTTATCCATGTAAAAATAATTTTTATTGTATTTTTCCCGATCCAATCAAGAATTCCTTATTGATTCTTTTCCATTTTTCCACAACTGTCTCTATTTTACAATCATCTGATGCGATCAAGTATCATCCAACCACCTTTACTTACTTTACTTCTTTGGACGCATATTTAAAAACTTAAAATGATCAGAGGGAATGAAATCATTCCCAGTTTTGTATTTTTTTTTAATGAGAAAAAATTTAATGAGAAAAAAAAAAAAAAAAAGAAGATCCCCGATGCCCTTTGGCTTTTTTCACAGAAAATGAAAGATGACTTGATTATTTCTTGATTGGATTCGTCGGGACTGACGGGGCTCGAACCCGCAGCTTCCGCCTTGACAGGGCGGTGCTCTGACCAATTGAACTACAATCCCAAGTCTATTCTTTTTTACATACTCTTATTATGATTTCATTCAAACTTGTCTATTGAGTTGTTCAAATTGACATGGTGTAAGAGAGAAGGAGAAAATGAATCTTGTTTATTCACGTGGTTATTACTTTATTAGTGAGAACAACGACAGGGAATCTTTTAATATACTAATATACTGGTAATATACTAATATACTGGTCTTATCTTTTCTTATTGCTTAATTGATCTTATTTTTGAAAATGACAATTATTAATGATAAAATATCTTTTTTTTTTTTATTTTTACTTTATTTGACTTGAAGTTTATACTTACAGATCCCCATTTTATTCATGGGGATAATTAACAATATTAGGAATTTGTGTGAACAATACAATAAATAATAGAGCAAAAATAGATAAAAGAAATTTTTTCATTTTTTTTTGTATCAGGTTTTGAAAGAAAAAAAGAAAGGAGAGTCATCTGATAGATCATCGAATGATTATTGGGTCGAGCTGGATTTGAACCAGCGTAGACTATTGCCAACGAATTTACAGTCCGTCCCCATTAACCGCTCGGGCATCGACCCAGAAGGAATAATCAATCTTTTTGAGGCTTATAAACCTATGATCACTTCCTTTCATAGTACCCAGTACCCCCAGGGGAAGTTGAATCCCCGCTGCCTCCTTGAAAGAGAGATGTCCTGAACCACTAGACGATGGGGGCATACTTATCCGACCGCCATGAACCTATGCTAGCATATTGAACAGTTTTTTGAAATTGTCAATATAGATTATATGGTCGGTATGGCTAGTAGATCCTTTGGATCTTTTTATTCATGATTTCATATCATTTTGTTTTTTTTTTTTGATTCTATTTCTTTATTTTTGTTTGAATATATGAAAATGACTTCTAAAAGAAAACAAGTATTCGTTAGAGAATATTTTTATCCAAAAAACAAAAACATACAGCCAGTTTTCCTACTTTCTTCACCCATTGTAAAGATGTTGAATTGGTACATGTTTCAATTCAAAGTTCATTTCATTCTTTTTGGAGTCACTCAAAGAACAAAATGAGAGTTGATCCTGAATGAAACAATCCAATGTATTTAGTTATTAGTAGATTGGATAAAAAAAATAGAATAGAACCTTTTTTTTACCCTAAACTCGCTGAGTCAATAAAAAATTTCTTTCTAAAACTGTATGTACTTTATTTTTTTGTATATGACTTCATCCACATAATGAATTAGAAGCCCTTTTAACTCAGTGGTAGAGTAACGCCATGGTAAGGCGTAAGTCATCGGTTCAAATCCGATAAGGGGCTTTTTTTTTGATAATCTGATAAGGTTTTTTTTTTATAAAAAGTCAATCGTTTATTCTTTGGAAAAAAAAATTGAATCTTTAATCATTAGATTAAAAAATCATGATTAAGTCATCTCTTGAATGGATCAAATTCCCTTTTTTGTCTCATCAAATCAATCATTTTTATACCGATTAGAAAATAGAAAAACTCAAAAAAGTGAGTGGATCTGATCTATTGAATCATGACTCTATCTACTATTCTGATATCTGATAAATTCGATAGAGATAAAATTTGAACAGTATATTGATTTCATTTGACTCCACAAGAATCGATCGATTTACAATTAAATTTTTTACTTTAATTTCTTTTTAAACTAGAATTTATTTTCACCTTTCAACAAAAATAAAATATAAAAGAAAAAAACATTTATAATATATATAGATTATATTATATATATTATTATATATTATATGAAATATATGAAAAATTATATGTATTAAATTAGAATGATATTCTATAATTATAATGAATGAGTCATCACTATATTATATATACATATATACTAATATATTATATATACATATGTATACTAAGCCTCAATTATAAGTAGGACCCATCACATTTTTTTTTATTCGAAACAACGCACTGGAAAGTGTAGTGTACGAGAAATCATATCAATGAAAGACTCGTAAGCACCGAAAAGCGAAGGTGTTCGGACATGGTTTAATTGGTTGTGAATAGGAGGATCAAATGACTATTGCCCTTGGTAAATTGACCAAAGACAAAAATGATTTATTTGATATTATGGATGACTGGCTACGCAGGGATCGTTTCGTTTTTGTAGGTTGGTCCGGTCTCTTGCTCTTTCCTTGTTCCTATTTTGCTTTAGGAGGTTGGTTCACAGGTACAACCTTTGTAACATCATGGTATACCCATGGATTAGCCAGTTCCTACTTGGAAGGCTGCAACTTCTTAACCTCCGCAGTTTCAACTCCTGCTAATAGTTTAGCACACTCTTTGTTGTTACTATGGGGCCCCGAAGCACAAGGGGATTTGACTCGTTGGTGTCAATTAGGCGGTCTGTGGACTTTTATTGCTCTTCACGGCGCTTTCGGACTAATAGGTTTTATGTTACGTCAATTTGAGCTTGCTCGATCTGTTCAATTGCGACCTTTTAATGCAATCGCATTCTCTGCACCCATTGCGGTTTTTGTTTCTGTATTTCTGATTTATCCACTAGGTCAGTCTGGTTGGTTCTTTGCACCTAGTTTTGGTGTAGCAGCTATATTTCGATTTATCCTCTTTTTTCAAGGGTTTCATAATTGGACGTTGAACCCATTTCATATGATGGGAGTTGCCGGGGTATTGGGTGCCGCCCTGCTATGCGCTATTCATGGTGCTACTGTAGAAAATACTTTATTTGAAGATGGAGATGGTGCAAACACATTCCGTGCTTTTAACCCCACCCAAGCTG